ATGTAACTAATGTATCTCCTTCGTAAAGGATTTCCCCATAATGTCCATGAACGGTTGCTCCTGGAGTAGCCAAATAAGGCTTAGCTGATCGTATTACCACAGAGTCAACTTGAAGAATTAGAACTTGACCCGATTTTAAATGCGGTCCTTTTTTGGCTATACATACATTTTCACAAAGAAACTGCCCAAGACTAACAATTGTAGATGTCTCTTCACAATAATTGTAATGGAGAAAATACCAATTCAAATTGAATGGATTCAAAATAATGTTACTGCATGAATAGGGATTATAAATTTTACCTTTTTCATCCAGTAAATAATATTTAAGTATTTGAAAACTCTGTTTTAAATTGTCAAGTTGCAAATAGTTCGTTAGTAAGATCTGATTATGGGTTATTAAATGGGAAAATAAATCCAAATTAGAAATTGGAAAGCCTGTTCCTAAGGGGCCCAACGAATTACTAATTGGAATTAGGGGGTCCTTTTTGATTGATTCTTTTATTACATTGGGAGATTTTACATCATTGAATGGACCTATTCGAAAACAATTGGATGATGACAAAATTATCAAAGATTGAGATTCCTTATTTCGATTCAACAACGTATGAATAGTCCCTTGATTTGGATTAACGGATTCTTGAATGCTTGTCTTGGAATAGGAATGAATGGAAGAAAACGGATTGACATTAGCGCGATCTGATCCATTCTCAGAGATCAATCCTGCACCCGACAGATCGTTCCTTTTTCCGGTATACGAAATAGGTGACTTAGCTAAGTCGATTCTTAGAAAATCTCTAATCAAACCATTTGTCCTTATTTCAACAAAGGAAGCACAGGCCTTTTCGATTTTTTTGTCTTGGTCCCAATTCAACACTAAACAAGTCCGAACTAATTGAATACTTGTGTCCCAAATTTCAAGAATTGGGTCGTAATAAAGGATATAATTGACAACTCGAAGTTGTAGATTATCACTTTCCTGCAAGAGATCCGGCGGGAAAAGTCTTCCTAAATTTATACCGTCCGTTTTTTTATATGGGACTACAGGTTGAACCAAAACAAAATATTTTTTTTCATACCTGGAAAGTTTCATTCGTTGGATATAGAGCCAATTTTTCAATTTTTTGTATTCTTTGTAATTTTGTTTTCCGCCTCCTGGTGGTATCAATCGGAATGCCTTATTTGTCTTTCCAGGAAAATGGATATCTCCGGAAAAGATTATCAGTTTAATTTTTTCTGCTTTTTTCTTGACTCGAACCAATCCGCCTACCCGACTTCTTCTATTTAAAGTGATTTGCGTATCTACCCCAATAATACTATTGTGCCGTACCATTATGGACGAAGATTCGGCCAAAATGTGAACTTCCACGGGAATAAAAAAAAATGGATTTACTTCCTTTTGGTATTTTGGCCAAAATACCTTGACTCCTCGATACTCAATCAAATCCTCTTCGTTGACGATTGAATTAAGTTCTCTAGTCTCATATTTAGTAAGTCCCGAGCTCTTTCTTATATATCGAGGATCATCGAAATAAGCAAGAATACTATTTCTACGCAGAATACCATTTCTGGGGATTTCAATTGAGATACCTGAAGAAGGTATTAGTTGGTTCTCGCCTTCTTGAAGCGATTCGAGTGGGATGATGACTCTATTTCTTCGCCTCTTCGCCAATAAATCGGAATTCCCCTCGAGAATGGCCGGATTACAATGACCAGTACATGTCATTCTATTAAGTTCTGAATAATCGGGAATCCAATCTCCTTTTTTATTTTTACCAGAAAAATACGAACTAAAAAATTTGTGTCTCGCTTGATTATTAGTTACTGAGGGGTTAGAAATATATCTTCGCTTAACAGAAAGAGAATAAGCGTTCATTTGATCTTGATCCTTGTGGATCGAACAGGGTCCTAGACTGGATCTCCAGGGCTCCCCTAATAATATCCATAAATGACTTGTTTTTGGTAAGAGATGAATATTACCATATGTAAATTCAGGTGCATGGTACACATCGGTATTCCAGTGCATTTCGCCCTCTGAGTCAGAATAAATATGTTTTCGAACCTTCTCTTTCAAATTCAAAGTGGATGTTCTAGCGCGAATCTCAGCAATGACTTGTTCTGATTCTACATATTGATCGTTTTGAACTAAAAGAAAACTTTTGGGCGGAATACACACATTGTGTATAATATCTTCACTCTCGATAGTTACATACAAGTCTCTAGAACATAGAAAAGCAGGATGTCCATGACGTGTACGTGTCGGATGAACTAAATCCTCATTGAATTTTATTTTTCCATTAGAAGGGGCTCGCACATGTTCTGCAGTACCCCCTGTGAATACTCCGCCGGTATGAAAAGTTCTTAATGTTAATTGAGTGCCCGGTTCTCCAATAGATTGACCTGCAATAATACCTACAGCTTCTCCCAATTCGACCAGGTCGTCATGAGCTGGACTCCGGCCATAACATAATTGACAAATCCAAGATGTACTCCTACAAGTAAAGGGGGTTCGAATAGAGATTGGTTGTGCTCTAAAAGTGATGAATCTATTGACAAGTCCAATCCCAATATCTTTATTTCTAGTAGCAATGCATCGCGAACCTATATATATATCATCTGCTAATACACGCCCAATTAATGTTTGGATAAAAATCCTGTCTGCCATCATTCCATTTCGAGGACTTACAGAAATACCTCGAACGGTGCCACAATCTGTTCGACGTACAACAATGTGTTGAACTACTTCAACAAGTCTGCGCGTGAGATATCCTGCATCTGATGTTCGGATAGCGGTATCCACAACTCCTTTACGGGCTCCGTAGCAAGAAATAATATATTCTGTTAAAGAGAGCCCTTCGCGTAAATTGCTTTGAATGGGTAAATCAATCATTTGCCCTTGGGGATCCGACATTAATCCTCTCATACCTACTAATTGATGTACCTGAGATGCATTTCCTCTGGCTCCCGAAAAAGACATTATATGAACTGGATTAAAAGGATCGGTCATCCGAAAATTTGGATTCATTTCTTGTCGCAAATATTCACTTGTGGCATACCATATCTCGATCGATTGACGTAATTTTTCTACCGCGTGTACATTCCCATAATGATGGTGTTTTTCCAAAATAAAACTTTGTTGTTCGGCGTCTTGAACTAACCATCTTTTAGAAGGTATTGTTAAAAGATCATCAATTCCTAATGAAATGGATGCGGCGGTAGCTTGTCGGAAACCCAGAGTCTTTACTTGATCCAGGATATGTGATGTATATCCTATTCCATAGTGATCAATAAATCGACTAATAAGTCGTTTCATGGCAGTTCCGTCTATCACTTTATTGTGAAAGACCTGAGTGGGCCGTTCTGCCATCAGTACCTCCATATTGCGCTGAGTAGAATTTGACAATGGGTTTGAGTCAGTGATTGGAAAACTTCCTTTTCTAGATCTTGATTCACGTATAAATTCCGCAATTATGGTCCTAGTTAACCCGGCGAGACTCGAATTCCCGCCGGTAGCATAGAATTACAACAGCCCTGCCAAAACCCCTGTATGGCTTCTTCTATTTCTCGATAAAGAGAAATATGACCAAGAGTGGTTCGAATATATATATATATAATTTCCCTTTTTATACTTCTTACTATTAGATAGTGTCCATAAATCTCATAATAGGTACCCAAAGATTCATAGTGAATTTCGATGGGAGCTTCTCTTGCAGCAATAACGCGTTGATCTAGTCGCCACCGCAGCCACAAAGCACTACCTAAATTGATTCGTTTTTGCCGATAAGCCCCAATTGCATCATAGGCATTACAAAAAAAGGGTTCTTTTTTTTTTGTATACTTATAGTTATTATTTTCATTTTGATAGTTTCTACGATTACATGGATTATACCTATTTACACAAATACCCCGACGATTACCACTCGTTAAGACATAGAGTCCACTAAGCATATCTTGAGTTGGTGCAGAAATGGGATCTCCAATAGTTGGAGACAAAAGATTCATATGAGAAAACATAAGTAAACGTGCCTCTGCTTGAGCCTCCAAAGATAAAGGCACATGAACAGCCATTTGATCCCCGTCAAAGTCTGCATTAAAGCCCTTACAAACTAATGGATGTAAACAAATAGCACGTCCCTCCACTAAAACAGGGAGAAATGCCTGTATGCCTAATCTATGCAGAGTAGGCGCTCTATTCAGCAATACAGGATGGTCATCCAGAATTTCCTGAAGTATTTCCCATACAATCGGTTTTTTTTTTCGAATTTGACTCTTAGCAACTCCTATGTTCGAAGCAAGATGTTTTCTAATTAGGTCACGAATTACAAATGCCTGGAAAAGTTCTATTGCTATTTCGCGAGGCAATCCACATCGATGTAAGGAAAGTGAAGGGCCCACGACAATCACAGACCGTCCTGAATAATCGACCCGTTTACCAAGCAGAGTCTCGCGAACTCTTCCTTCTTTGCCTTCAATTACATCTGAAAGCGACTTGTAAACTCTATTATGATCGTCCCTCATTGGTTGTCCGCAGATTCCATTATCAAGAAGTGCATCCACGGCTTCTTGTAGCAATTTTTCCTGAGATATTATTAATTCTTCTGGCGTAGCTATACTTGTTGTTAATAGATCTGTAAGAGTATTATTCCGATATATAATTCTTCTATAGATTTCATTAATATCCGAGGTCACTAGTTTATCCTCATCTATATGATAGATTGGTCTCAACTCAGGAGGAAGAACTGGTAATAGACACAAAACCATCCATTTTGGTTCTATATTTGTTCGAATAAAATGCTTAGCCAATTCCATGCGTCGAAGCAAAAAATCTTTTCTTCTTCCAACTTTTCGATCTTCCCATTCGTTCCCCGTGGGTTCTTCTTCCTCCAATTCTTTCCATTCTACCAATGAATAATCTATAATACTTCGTAAATCTAGATTGGCTAATTGTTGTCTGATAGAACCTCCCCCGGTAGACATCTCTCGATTTCGAAATGTATCGAAGC